AAGGTTTCGTTAGAAAAAGATTCTATAAAAGCAATGATAAATAGATACTAATAGAGCAAGAAAAGAAGGAAATAAAAAAAACATAGTATAGAAAAGATATCCAAAATTATATAGAAATCACTATCCTACCCTTAGTTTTTATTTCCTTAATTTAATTCCTTAATTTAATTGAATTTCGTTTGATTAGGGCAAAGTTCCTTAAAAACCTCTGCCTTTTTTAAAATATCCTGAACAGTTCCTGTAGGCTGAGCGCCTTTTTCAAGGAAATAGAGAATAGCGGGAACGTTTAAATAAGTTTGATTCTTGATCGGATCATAAAAACCCACTTTCCGAAGATCTCTTCCTTCTCTTCGGGATCGAACATCAATTGCAACGATTCGATAGACGGCTCATCGGGATAGATGTAGATGAAAAAGAACCCCCCCCCTAGAACCGTATAGGAAGTTTTCTCCTCGTACGGCTCGAGAAAAAATGATTTGAAGTTTTGTCTATGGATAAAATTATAATAAATAGTAAAGGAATCCGTAAAAGAAATTAGCCTATAATTTAACTCATAGTCATTTTTATTTAACTTCCTTCCTGAAAACTAAAAAATCATTTGTACTCATAACTCAAGTTCAATAATTATCAAATATATTAAATAAAATTAAGATATTTTTTTATTGAGTGGTCTTTAACCCCCCTTTTGTCTCGTTGAAAATCTATTTGGATTCTTTATTCGGATCTGTGAGACAATTGAAGCGGTGTTTCCTTGTTCTGGGATCCTTTATCTTTGTTTTAAATCATTGGGTTTAGACATTACTTCGGTGCTTCTTAATCCTTTCAAAATGGTAGCAACATACCCCTTTTGTGATTTCTTTCTAGAATCATACCGACGGTTGATTCGTGCGCGATACACTGTGGATCGAAAAAGTTTTGCGGTTCCAACAATTTTTTTTGAATTGAAAATTTGCTCGAATCGGATCCTTTCAATTTCTATATCGATATCGAAGATATACTTACGAAGTTGTTCCAATTTATTGATTGGCATTAACCCTAGATCGTTGCCCCTGAGAAATTAATCAATACTTTCTACTCGAGCTCCATCATGAACTATTTACATTACAACCCAATAAAAAAAGAAGGGTTCTAGTAGAACAAACGACGTCGAGCCAAGAGCACCTTCATTCCTATATAAAAGAAAATGGTGGATGTAAGAATAAAAATCCACACCGGATCGTGTCCTTCAAGTCGCACGTTGCTTTCTACCACATCGTTTTAAACGAAGTTTTACCATAACATTCCTCTAATTTGGAACCAGTATGGAATTGATTCAATTATGGAATCATGAATAGTCATTGGTTCAGTCGGTACAGAGACATAGTCATTTATATTTTTTCTTAGCTACATAGATAATAAATATTTTTTCTGAAGAAATCTTAGCAAGACCCGGGCTTTTTTTGTATGAACGGAAATTTTTTCTATAAATCTATATCTCAAAAAAATATCTAACAGAAATATCCAGAAATCTAAATATAGAAATAACATAACTAACAGAAATAACACGAATAAATAAATTCTATTTGACTCTGCCTGTTCAAGTGACTCAATAAGATAGACTGACCCATTTCCAACTTCTCAAAGATTCAACCCATAAGGAATCATTACAAATCTTGATAATTGAAAAAGTTTCCTACTTCGACATCATTATTTGAGTCAAGTTTTACTTTTACAGTAAAGCCTACATTTGATTATCATAAGAAATAAGAATCTCTGTTTCTTTTCGAATAGAATTGTCAATGATTTAAAGCAAATAAGCTAAATAGATCGAACAATAAAAAGAAATATCATTGTTAAATATTTAAATTTGAATATTTTAGGGATGCAAATTCTTTTTCACAAAAATAGAAAGACTATTGTCACTGAAATAGGATAACAATACATACCCATAGGCTAAGCACTTCCTCGTTTTATATGTATTTTCATATTTTGTTTAACCTGGGGTTAAGTAATCTTTCTGCAACTGTGATCTATGCCCCATCTTATCTTTATCTGGATCACAAAAGGATTCAGTTACATTTGCATGTCATTTGAACTCGATTTAGTTCAGTTTGTGAAAAACTGAGATATGATTCCGAAAAGAATCATTCAAAATCAAAAAAGAAAGAAGAATAATATTCTATCCAATATTAGACCAATATTAGACCTTGAAACAGAACCTTGTTGAACAAAAAAGATGTATTCGGATACAATGGATATGCTCTGGGACGGAAGGATTCGAACCTCCGAATAGCGGGACCAAAACCCGTTGCCTTACCACTTGGCTACGCCCCATTTATATTTTTATTGGACACTAATACTAATAAAGAATAATATTGGTATTAAGTGTTCGTCAATTCCAGCCCAACTATCTATAGAAAATCTTTCTTCTTTAATTCTTCTTTATAGAATATATTATAGATTCGTGCTAGGATTTTGACATGTGTATATCTAGAATTCAACTGAATTTATTGATCATTACATACAATTCAATTAAGATATTGTATGAAAGTATGATTTCTTCTATTCTCCTTTGAGAATTGGAGGATTTTTGATTGAGCGGAAAAAGAAGGAGTTTTTTGTCTACCTTACTTTCTTCATTTTTCCTTATATAAATAACTCAATCAAAACGCAATTATCTCGACGAACAAAATGTCTGTTATGCTTAATATCTTTAGTTTGATCTGTCTTAATTCTGCCCTTTATCCGAGTAGTCTTTTCTTCGCCAAATTGCCCGAAGCCTATGCTTTTTTGAATCCAATCGTAGATGTTATGCCAGTCATACCCCTGTTCTTTTTTCTTTTAGCCTTTGTTTGGCAAGCTGCTGTAAGTTTTCGATAAGATCTTGAATACTATCCTAGAAAATTCATGATTTATTCGAGAAAAATTATAACAATTGATAAGATCAAATAAGTCTGGGAGTATGAACCTTCAATTCAAACATTGAAATTCTTGGCTAGCCGCAATAAATTTGGCTCGCCCCATTTCCCGATTCTAATCCTTTTTCCGGCGAAAGACCTTATTAGGTTAGGGTCCCTTAGAATATCTAATTGTGGGTATGAAAGTGATTTGTGCTAATCAAAGACTCTTATTACAAATTTAAACTTCAGTTGAATTTCTGAACATTCTTTTCTATTTCTAGAATTCATTTCTTGGTGTCAAAATAGGATATGTGATATAAAAATGGAGGATCTATTATCTTTTCTCGTTTTTCTTTTTCAAAAAATGATCTTGGAGGTTGTGTAATGCTTACTCTCAAACTTTTCGTTTACACAGTAGTAATATTCTTTGTTTCTCTCTTCATCTTTGGATTCCTATCCAATGATCCAGGACGTAATCCTGGACGTGAAGAATAAAATAAAAATTTCGTTTTTCTTGCTTGATTTACAATTTTCTTAAGATTTTATTTTATATATTCATATTCCATACGTTTAACTAGTAAAAAAATCAAAAGGGGTTTGCGAAATTTGAAAGAAAAAAATAGAAAGTCATCAACGGAAACGGAAAGAGAGGGATTCGAACCCTCGGTACGAATAACTCGTACAACGGATTAGCAATCCGCCGCTTTCGTCCACTCAGCCATCTCTCCCAATTGAAAAAGATAATTACTATGTTACATTACACATCAAGTAAGGATTAACGAAAGTATTTCTTTTACATTCTTTATCGTTATTATATAATTAGCAATTCCATTTAGATGCTCGAAAGATCCAAATAGAAAGATAAATAAAGAAGACCTTCTTGCTTTTATTTTGTTCGAAGTGCCTTTTGGGCCTGGCCCGGTCAATACCCAGCCGGGCCTTTTTTTGTTCCAACGAATTCCATATATTTATAGGTATAGGAAACATACTCTAAAAAAGATACCCAATTTGGTATCTGTGTAAGAATTTCCATTGTGGGGTTTACATATACTTATCGTTTTTGTTATAATGGAAATTGAAAGGATTAAGAATCAATTAAGTATGTTTTGTAGTTTCTTATGTCATTAGGCAAACCCAATTTTAGATTCAAATCCAAGAATCATTCAGGAATTCTCAGTCAACGAATAGTTAATGGTTCCCATTTGTCATAAATTTTGTGTCATAAATTTTGGCTTTTTTGAATGAAAATATACATTTGATTTTTCAATAGAAAAGTAAGGGGAAGTTTTTCGACATTGTATGTTTTGAGATACTATACAATCAATCGAAGGGGTGGTCAAACAAAAGGGGAAAAGGGTTTCTTTTAGAATTTTTATAAATTTAGAAAAAAAAGGATGAAATTAAAAAAGGGATGCAAGTACAATAAACTAAAGTTTAGTAATCCAACCCAGAAAATTTTATCTTATTGTGTATCGTTTTGGCGGCATGGCCGAGTGGTAAGGCGGGGGACTGCAAATCCTTTTTCCCCAGTTCAAATCCGGGTGCCGCCTCATCAACAAACGAATCAAAATTTATTATCTGCTGATATAAATCACCCAAATTTTACCCAACAGAACAGAATAAGGCGATTGTTGATACTTGGTTGATTCTAAACATCTGTTCTGGGGATTTTGTAAAAGATTGGAAATCTTTCAATCTAAAATTCAAAGAAAGATTATATTATAATGGTCGAAGCAAGACTTCCCGATTCCCTTCTACTGCTAATGTAATGTTTACTGATTGGGTCTTGAATTTCATTGGCATAGCCGGCGGCTAACTAGTTGTGGAAAGTCCTTTATGTAATCTACATATATAGACTCGCGAGAATCTCTGAGTGTTCAGGCATTCAATCACTATTAGATTGAGATTGGATGGATAATTTACTTTTTTATAGAAAAAGTGAAAAAAAATTATTATTTTTTTTGAAACCCCTCGTCAAGAGTATAATATACTATCTCCCAACTGCTTCAGAGAGACAATCGGGAAAGGAAAGGGTACGGATTAGATCAAATAGGAAATAAAAGTATGTAATAGATAGCAATTGATCTATTTGTACTTTGAAGGGCAACAAAGAATGGGCCCTCTTTTTTTATTACTATATGTTCCATTAGTCACATTCCTTTGTAGCGTCATTGTGTATTTTAGTTGTGTTTAGTCTTTCCCGATTAGAAATCATATAGGAATTTTTTAGAAATGGATTTATTTGATTGGTTCATCAATAGTGTTCGGCCAGAATCCCTTTTTGACTCTGGACCATGGATTCTACTATTATTAGTGAGCAATACAATAAATGGAATATTTCTATCATAAAGATAAGGGACATAATTGACATGGATATAGTAAGTCTCGCTTGGGCTGCTTTAATGGTAGTCTTTACATTTTCCCTTTCACTCGTAGTATGGGGAAGAAGTGGACTTTAGAAGGACTACTAATTTAGTTTAGGAATGAAACGGTATCAATTGTTTTATAGATCGTTCTGCAACGCATTTTTTATTTTTTATTTGAATTGAAATAATTTTCAAATCAAAATTTATTCATTTCGAAATTCCATTGGATTCTAGTGGAGAAATGTATTATATAACAGTAAAACAATTATTTCAGAAAGAAAGAGAATTGGGTCCTACGTTAATTCCATATATGGATTAATCACTACATATATTGAAGATAGAAGCTAATATAGTATACCAACTTTATTAGAAAGTAAAGTACAACTTTATACACTACTATAACACTAATAGAGAGTATGGTAAGAAATTTCTTTCTTACCATACTCTCGGATCTCATAGAATACCGCTCATTATAGCCCGTTGATTTCATTTAAGACGCAAAAAAATAATTCTTTTGATTTGATTTCTTCAACTATTGATAAGAACTCAGAAGTCAAGTTTCATTTCAAGTAATTAATTATTTTGACTGACTGTTTTTACGTAAATGATAAGTAGAAAAGCAGTAGGAACTAAAATGAACAGTGCAGTAGCAATAAATGCAAGAATATTTACTTCCATAATCTCAATCTCATCGTTTTTTTATTTCACAATAACTCGGGATTTAATCCCATAGAGATGATAAATCTTTCACCTGTCAATTCAATGAATGCATTACCTATCGATGATCTTGAATCGGATCAATATCATGAATAACAATATCTGAGCTATTAAATTAATTCGTCGTCGAGAATTGAATAGTATAACATACGAAGATCTTTTATCCATACCGAATCCAAGATTGGATTCCCGGACCAATCAAAAATTCCTTTATTTATCCTTCTTTTCTGTTCTTTCTTTTCTATAACCTACCTTAGGTCTTCCGTATAGAACCATCAAATGAAGTATCCTCGTCCGTTTCCATTAACTACAAAACGCCAACAAAAAATACAAGCGAAGTGGAAAAAGAGAGGAATTAGGTTGTAAATTTGAATGATCCAATTTTCTTTGGAAGACAAAGAAGTATGAGAAAGAGGAGTCGCGGGAGAAAAGATGGAATATTCTATCAACTTCACTATTTTAGTTATTTTCATTTTATTTTAGGGTTTGTTCTTTCTTCGACAGAATCCTGAAAAAAAAAGGGGAAACCCCTTCGGAATTAAATTATGATCTCTGTCCCTTCTTTCATTTCACATAAAATGGAGAGGTGAATTGATGTACTTATTGGATCCGTCGGGACTGACGGGGCTCGAACCCGCAACGTCCGCCTTGACAGGGCGGTGCTCTTGCCTATTGAACTACAATCCCAGGGAAATAAGAAGAGATCTAACAGAAAATTTGGATTCTTTTTTATTCTCTCTTATCAGGTATTTCTTAAGAACAAGAGGGTTCTACCATCTGATAGTAGATTGGCGAATTTTTGGGCCGAGCTGGATTTGAACCAGCGTAGACATATTGTCAACGAATTTACAGTCCGTCCCCATTAACCACTCGGGCATCGACCCAACGCCTAATTAGACGTTCCATAATCAACTTCCTTTCGTCTCCCAGGCGGACTTGACAAATACATTTCACTTTTGATAAAATCCTACTCCTATGGTCTTGGTATACCCCTAGAGGGACTTGAACCCTCGTTTTCTCCGTGAAAGAGAGAGGTCGTAACCACTGGACCATAGGGGCACCACTGGACCATAGGGGCCTATGGCCACCTTTAGGAAATCAAAAAGCACTACACAATACAAATACAATAGGGAATAAGGCCTAAGGCCACCTTAACTTAATATAAATCAGCCGAGGGACACCTTTAGAAGATGAATAGGATATGAATCAAACCGAAAAACTCGTTAACTTTTCTGGGGGTTAATGGTAATCAAACTTTACCATTAAACTATACAATCTTTCAACTTTATTTCATTGGTCTTTCTCGTCTTTATCTCTCTCATTCAGAAAGAGTTTTGCATTGGATCCAAGAGACGGTACCTCTGAATCAGCAGAGCAGGAGATGCAAAAAAAAATGATTTACCAAAGTCTGATTTGGGAATTATATTGAGCCCTAAATCATATCAAAGTCATATCAAATTATATATATATATAAATAATACTGTCAACTGTCAATTGACGACAGGAGGGCAATAAAAGAAGAGAAAAGACATTAGGTA